AACCCTTCAAATTGTATCTGATTCAATCCAGGTAGTGTAGACATTCCTTCATTTCCATCCCCAAGCATTTTCAATTTCCCCGTGCATTTTATCGAAAAATATTCCACCGATTTGCTGCCATTCTTCATCAAATCACATGAATCAATTTAGCAATACTGGAATTTCTGTTCTTTATACTGAATTACATGAAATTTTACCCAATCCCGTGTATGAAATACCTATTATGAAAAGAGGAATAAATAAAATAGAATTTTATACTCAATTTCGAAGGAAGGAATTTGCAACAAAACAAACAGATAGAATCGAATTTCTAATCTAAAAATGGAAATGAATTGAAAAATTCGACCCGGATTTCAAGATTTTTTTTAAGGAATATAAAAAAATGCATCCCGTTTCTATCATTATTATGATATTACATATTCCAATTCAATTGGATACCAGAAAAAATGAATTCGGGATTGTAAAGAAAAGAAATATTTTTAACTATTTTTTTGGAGAATACGATTAGAGTGTGTAATGTGTAATTAAGGCTTTTGTATTTTTTAAACATGCATAGATTTAACTCCAACTATAGATCTGTCTCTAACTTTATTGCAGTCATATTTGTTCGGGACAACACATAACATGTCGTGTTAATTTTTACAATTTTTCTATTCAATTTATTGAATAGAAAAATTGTAAAAAGGGGAGAAGCACGACAATTTCTTGAGAATTCCGTATAGTATCGGTATTATATATATGGATGGATAAGATACCCGATTAGATAATATCTGTGTAACAATTCAAATTTATGTTCTAGGGTTTACATATATTGACAGTTGCTGTTATAATTGGAATGGAGAAAGTTTTTTTTTCAATAAAAAAGCAATATTGATTAGTTATGTATCAATTTGATTTTCTTATCTCATTAAGAAAAAAACCATTTTAGATTCAAATATTCAAGAATAATTCATAAATTAATAGTTAACGGTTGCGAATTGTCTCGATCTTTTTTTTCATTTTTCAATAGAAAAAAAGGGGTATTCTCATATACTTCAGATATCTATATATCTATATCTATTTGGCGGCATGGCCGAGTGGTAAGGCGGGGGACTGCAAATCCTTTTTCCCCAGTTCAAATCCGGGTGTCGCCTAATCGATAAGACATTTGAAATGAAATATTGTATTACGTTTTTTATAGAAAACTTTTTTCCAACAGAAGCAAGCTAGGGAAAAGGAGTCTTGAGACTTGCGTTTGATTCTAAATTCTAAGCATCAGTAGGTTTGTTCTAAAAAATGCTGTAAATATTTTCGTCTCGGATTCAAGTAGTGAAAAGGAATCAATAAATTTAGAAATGATAGTTCTTTCACTACACAACTATTGTAGTGTCCGTCTACTGACTGGGTCTTGAATTAGATTGGATAAGGATAAGTCGGATAGGGAATTCCATTTTTTATTAGAGAACGGGCGGAAGAAAAACCTTGTATACAGACTGATGTAAAGTCTATTAGTGCTTCCACATTTAATTACTATTAGTTAGATTAGTTAGATTGAATAGTTTTTAATTTAGCTAATTCGCTTTCTTAATCTTAAAAGTATATATATATAATTTCAAATTTTTTATTCTAAAATCTAATAGAAAAAAGAAAATCTTTCTTTTCATTAACCTCTAGTAAAAAAAAATTAATAGGCAAGCTATCTTCCGATTATTTTAGTTATTTTAGAGAACGAATCGGGAGACATTAAGGAATTATTTCAAATAGAAATAAGAGTATAAGTATACAAATTAATCTATCTTGATTCTTTTTTTTTATACTTAATGAAATTACTTAATGAATTAATGAAATGGGGGGATAAAACAGAAATCTTATTATTCCTACCTGTTAGTAACATTCATTTACTTAAAACTTCCGAGTATGTTTCCGGATGTGTTGTTTATGCTTAATATTTTCCGATTTTACTAAAAATCATATACTTTTTAGATGTTCTAATAGAATGGATTCTTGTTTTTCGTCAATGGTGTTAGCCCAGAATCCTTTTTTTGACTCTCTAACAGCAATTCCGCTATTATTATATATAGTATTTTTAGTGAATAATACAAAAGAAAATAACAGAAGAAAAATTTTTGAATAATAATTAAATAATTCCTTCATATTTTTAGAGATAGGAGACAAAATTTACATGGATATAGTAAGTCTTGCTTGGGCTGCTTTAATGGTAGTTTTTTCATTTTCCCTTTCCCTCGTAGTATGGGGAAGAAGTGGACTATAGGGATACTCAAAATTGAGTTAAGGGATCAAACCATTTTGTTTTCTACCTGGGTTTTTCAATTTCTGAACTATTGAATTAAAGTATTTCATTTATACTAATTAATTGAGTTCAAATATAAAATAGATCTGCATTTCAGGGTTCTATTATATTCTAGTAGTGTAATGTATTCTATGTATATTATAGAAATTGAAAATACTCTTTCAATCAAACAAAGATTAGAATTATTTCTATATTCGTATTTTGAGAAAATCAAGAGAATCAAATAGAATAGGAAATTGATTCCAATTCCAACGAATTCTTCTTAAAATTTCTATTTCGATGAACTGACGCTTAACCAGGTTATATATATATGGAAAATGGGGGACCGCGTAATCCCCATTCCTGCTTTTTTACCCCCCTTTCTTTTTTTAATATGATACCAGGATTGTAAAAAGAATCCGAAATCTAAAAAAAATGAGAATCGGAAGAATAAGAGTTGTTTTTTGATTATTTCAGATTTATTGGAATCAATACAAATCAAATAGATGAAACTAAAAAAAAAAATTGGACGCAATTCTCAGATAGTAGAAATCAAATCTATTTGATTTCTACTATCTGGATTACGCTGATTGTAGTCCGATCTTTTTTTTAGACTAAGACCCCAAATTGAAAACCTTTTTCATTTTGTTTAATCATTGATTACATTGATAAAAATTAAGAAGTCATATTTAAGTAAAATTAGTCACTTTTACTTACCGTTTTTACGTAAATTATAAGTAAAAAAGCAGTAGGAACTAGAATAAACAGTGCAGTAGCAATAAATGCGAGAATATTTACTTCCATAATCTTTATTATGTTTTCTTTCTCTTAAATTTCCAATAAAAAATTCGGGATTTAATCCCATAGAGATGATAAATCTTTCATCGATAATTAATTCAACAATGGTATAAATTGGATTTCGATGATATCAAATCGGATCAATATCACGAATAACAATATCTGAGCTATCAAATCGACTCATCGTCGAGAATTAAATAGTATAACATAGGAAGATCTTTTATCCATACTAAATAAAACAAAAAAACATTTCTTTTTGATGGAATTCAAAATTTCCTTTCCTTCCTTTTTCATTTAAGGTAAAGGTTTTGACGAAAAAGGAAAAAAAGCAGGAGGGATCCCTATTAGGAATTAAGATTTTGTTTATCAATTTTATTCCCTTTCACACAAAAAATGAATGGATGTCTTTTTGATTTTATTGGATTTGTATCCATCGGGACTGACGGGGCTCGAACCCGCAGCTTCCGCCTTGACAGGGCGGTGCTCTGACCAATTGAACTACAATCCCAGGGAAAGGGGTGTACAGTATACATATTTTTACGGTTTCTTTCAAACCTTTTCTTTTTCTATTTCGGATTCGAACCATTTTGCTGTAAATGAAAGAGGCAGATTTTTGTATATATTGATATCTATATCGATATGCACTTTAGTGAGATCGACACAGATTACTCGTAATCCGTTTGTTAGTGACAAATCGATTGAAAATTGAATCAATGAAAAAAAATCTTTTTTTTGTTTATTTAAAAATTTTCCCTAGATTTTCTATTTACAGATCTTGATATGAATCTAGATTATTAGCAAGATTCGAATTTGTGGAAATGTGGAATACAGAAAAAAATAAATAGCGTTAGGGATGTTTCATATTTTGATTCTTCCGTATCAGAGCACATCAGTCATTTCCGGAGAACAATAAATGGGTTATATAACTTCATAGTGGATCGGCAAATTCTTGGGCCGAGCTGGATTTGAACCAGCGTAGACATATTGCCAACGAATTTACAGTCCGTCCCCATTAACCGCTCGGGCATCGACCCAGGAACAGGAAGAATACATTTCAGTTTTTATTGAAAATTCATGATCAACTTCCTTTCGTAGCACCCTACCCCCAGGGGAAGTCGAATCCCCGCTGCCTCCTTGAAAGAGAGATGTCCTGAACCACTAGACGATGGGGGCATACTTGCCCGACCGCCATTATACTACGTTCATAGTATGAACAGTTTTTTGAAATTGTCAATATAATGGAATGATATGATTCGATAAAAAAATTTTTCCATCTTTCGGAATTCCATAGAAATTTTTGATTAATCATTTCGAAATTGTTTATTTTTATTTCAGTCATAATAAGAAAATAATAAGTAATGTGAAAGAAAGTCAAATAAAGATAAAATCCCTTACGGGAATGATTGGTTTGTTGGAAAGGACGGGAGGTTAAAACTTCATTTCTTTCACTGTCCTTTATTACTAAGATTCGATAGGTATATTTATATCTAATACTAAGCCGGGAAATAAAAAAACGATAATCAATCTGGAAATTGGGTAAGAAGGATAGAGATCAACAAGTTTTTGAAAAGAATTTTTCAATAAAATACGAATTTGGTTTAGGGACAGGACAAATTGAATCCATTTATCAATGATTCGATGAAATATTTGAATTGGTGAGTACATTTATGTATCAATGAAATGAATTTGGTGTTATGATTAGAATGATTTCAAGAATCAATTTTGAAAGAATGTATTCCATAGATATTGGTCAAATCCAATATTAATAAATTCTTTTTTTTTTTTTACTATATTCTATTCACTAGATAAATACAATTTTTTGTTCTTTGATAAGTCATTATGCAAATTATATAATATATATATTGATATACATATATTATAATCCCATTTATCTAATTTATATAAATTTATATAATAAGTATACGCGATAACA